AAGGGCTCGGGCAGCGGCAGCAGGATTTGAAAAAGGAATTGATCGTGATTTTGAACCTGTTCTTTCCATGACTCCTCTTAACTAAAGTAGTAGTTAAAATAGGAAAGTAAAAATCGGTTCATATTAAAAAGTCTTCTTTGTTTCTTTCAATTCAATCTCATTTTTTCTGGCTCGGCTGGATAGTATAGCCGAGCCATTCTCCTTTATTTATGATGCCAAGAAGTCAAAAAAGCCAATAAAAAAATATATATTCATCCAACAAACAACAAAAGGAGAGAGAGGGATTCGAACCCTCGATAGTTATTTTTTATGAACTATACCGGTTTTCAAGACCGGAGCCATCAACCACTCGGCCATCTCTCCGAAAGATAATTTCTATTTTATCTTTTTTTTCGCCAAATAGAACATAGCCCTATGAGTTAATACGATCACTATGTGGAGAAAGATATAGGGTGTGACTTTCTTTATAGGTACTATCAATCTGTCTATATAAATAAATGAGATACACTATCCAGTATACCGATTTGTGAAGTCAAAAAGAACCTTTCACTTCATTTTGGAATAGAATAAAAGTGGTAAAAAGAAGTTGGAAATAAGTCATCTCGAATCACCGGATTCATGATAAAATCCCTTTATTTATTAAAATTTTTTAGTGGGTAAGAGGATTAAATGGTGTATATTCTTTTGTTAATAGCTTGGAGGATTAAAAAAATGACTATTGCTTTCCAATTGGCTGTTTTTGCATTAATTATTACTTCATCAATCTTACTGATTAGTGTACCCGTTGTATTTGCGTCTCCTGATGGTTGGTCGAGTAACAAAAATGTTGTATTTTCTGGTACATCTTTATGGATTGGATTAGTCTTCTTGGTGGGTATCCTTAATTCTCTTATTTCTTGAATTCATTCGTTGCAGATCCAAAAATGAGATGACCCCTCCCATTCCATGAATTACACATTCAAATTCAATATAAGTCCATAAAATGCAAATAAAGAAAACAAAAAAATTAGAGGGGGGGTCGAACTTCTGGAACTTGAGTGACATATGAATAAAATATTAATAAATAGAAATTTACTAAATAGAAATATGAAATAGTAATAAATAACTAAATAAAAAAACTAATAAAAAATTGATATCTGATATCAATATAGAATATAATAGTTTATGGAAATAGAGAATAATATATTCTTGAATAGGGAATTCAATATAATATATAGAATAGAATAAATATATTATTAATATATTCTATTAATATTAATATTGATATATATATATATATATTAATAGAATTAATAGAATTGTTAATTGAATTAATTTAGTGGTAGAATTTTATGAAATGACCCCAAACCAAAGAGTGTATCTCGTCTAGCTTTGAACAAATATTTTCCATAAATTTCTTATCAAGAAGGCAAAAAAATGCGGATATAGTCGAATGGTAAAATTTCTCCTTGCCAAGGAGAAGACGCGGGTTCGATTCCCGCTATCCGCCCAAATATAAATGGATTCAAAAAGATAAAAGATTCGGTATAGTTGACCAGGAAATATAGTAATTTTTTCCTCGCGTCCCAAAAGACAAATATTAATTAATGACTAGTTAATAGAATCAAACTTACATTTGTTGGAAAAAAATGTTGCGGAGACGGGATTTGAACCCGTGACCTCAAGGTTATGAGCCTTGCGAGCTACCAAACTGCTCTACCCCGCGATGAAACAAAAAAACTTGGACTAAACTCTAATAAACAAAGAAGAATTAAATGTGCCCCTATTCCATATCTGTACAAATAGAATAGCCTATTTAAACAGAATGGTAAAGGGGCCTCATCGATCATAGAAAAAAATAGAAAAATTAAGGAATACTTAAATCCTTACCAGCTTGATCTTGTTGCCCCTGGCAACAAACATGCATGAACCATTTCCCGAAGGATGTGTCCAGATAGTCCAAAGTCCCTATAGTTAGCTCTCGGTCTTCCGGTCGAAAAGCAACGTCGATGAAGACGTGTAGGTGCACTATTACGCGGTGGGGATTGTAATTTTCCATGAATTTTCCATTTCTCACTTAGCGACGGAATCTGACTTATTTCCTTTTTTGAGGATCGACGAATCAAATGATATTTTTGTTCCAATTTTTGCCTCTTCTTCTCCCTATAAATCAAACTTTTCTTTGCCATAATGCTTCAGTTCCTCTTATTATGAATGATAATGATACAAATCGGATCCTAGATGTAGAAATAAATATAAGAGTGCATACCTATAGAGTGCATACCTATCTTTTTTTTATTAAAAAAAATATTATTGCGGATAGAATACATAAATAATTAACCGAATTTGCCCGATGTGGAGGCAATCAAGAATGCCGCATAAGTGAATATATAACCTACAGAAAAGTGAGCTAATCCAACCAATCTTGCTTGCACAATTGAAAGAGCTACTGGTTTATCTTTCCATCGAATCAAATTTGCCAAAGGTGTGCGTTCATGAGCCCATGCTAAAGTTTCAATCA